AAGCTACCGGAAGCGATCTGGCTCCCCCTTTGAATTTCCAATTCCTTCTTTTCGTTCTACTTAGGTGGAGCAATCCGAACTCTCGACAGAATATAAAAGAGCGTCTTCGAACCTGTGTAGACACCTCAACGAACTCATGCGGACACTCCTCAGCCCGAGCCGAGGACAATCTCTCAAAAATACACATAAGTTGACCCGTTTTTCTTTTCTTTGCTGATTCCTCTCAATTAAATTTGCCATGTTGCACTAAGTTACTTACGTATGTATGCATGCGGTCCGGGAACACTTTGGGGTGAACACCCATCCGAACAAGTAGGGTCAATAGTTCAGCATTTAGGCCGTAACATTTAGCAACAAAAAAATCTTTTACCCAACAAGTGCTCTCCGAACCAAGCTAGATAGTCTCCTATCACTAGGCTCACCAACCGACCTGGACTTTTATTCTGATTATCCCTACCGGATATCAAAACCATAAGGATTGTTTCCAGCCATGAGTTCCCATATTACATAAGCGTTCTTGGGTGGGCTGGGCCATTCCATCAAATCTTTGAGAAGGGGCCCAATCTCTTGATGGTCGGCGTGGCGATAGGCAAAGCTTCTACGACAGCCTCCCCAGCCGTTGCAAAGACTGAGCGAGAACGGTAAGGGGCGCACAAAGAATGTCGTTGCGCGGGGATGCGATTAGCCAAGCTGGGGCAAACAAAGCCGTCCGGCCCCCTACCGGATTAGGAATGCGAAGGCCTTTCCTTCGAAAGGAGACCGGGGAAATAAAGAGCTATGCTATTGACCGACCCTTTCGTAGTGACTTCGAATCAAGAGTCCTATCCTTTCTTTTTTATCATTTTGTTTGAGGCGGGCCGAATAAAGAATGATATGCAGAAATACGGCAAGAGTTCCAAACCTTTTTTTTGGTGATTGACCAAACAAAGAGGCCTAGATCTATGCCCCTTAATGAATCGAATGGTCCTTCGACCCCTTCATTTGATTCCGACGGCCGACATAGATCTCATGAGACCTGCCCACTATTACTACGAATAAAGCCCTGCCTTTTTCCTTCGCTACTAGGAGAGTAAGCAACTTCTATTAGCGCCGGACCCTGAGTCGAATTGATCGTGTCATGTGCAACGTCCATCAATGATGGTTCATTAATGTCCATTGATTTAGACTCCTTCCCCCTTCCCAACTACGAATAAGATCGAGAGGAGCCCGAACCGAAAGCCCCAAAAAACCAAGAACGAAAACGGAAGCCTTTCGATTCACTCCCCATTCTCTCTTAAATAAAGCTCGCCCTCGAGCCCTGGGCAGGTCGGCCGGGTCTTTCCCTGTTGTTCTGTTCCCGCCACGAGAAAGACGCACAGAAGAGGTATGCCCAGCGTGCGGAGGATCCATTGAGAGTGTGTCTGTTGTCTCGGTAGGGAACTTTACGAGATTTCCCCTATTGTATTGAATCAATAAAAAAAAATAGGTCAGTGCTACGGCCCTCTATTGTTTGATCCAATATTGACCGGGGACGAGCCCCGACTTCCATAGGTCTTTGGTTTGACCCCCCGTAGTGGTCCTTGCTTTTAATAAAGCGGAGCGGGGCCAATTTCTCGTACTTGCTCAGTGTGCCCCCTTTCGTCGAGTGCCCCGCCCGGTTCACTGGGCTGTTGGCCTACCAAGCACTTGCCCGCTGCTCCTGCCGCCCGCCAAGCGGGCGGAGCGCTCGTTATCCTTACTGTTTTCTATGCCGGGGCCCCTCCCATTGCTCTAGCCATAAGCTATGGCAGCTCCAGCTCGAAACCACGGGGGCCCGCCCTGCGAGGCCAGAGTGGGCTCAGCGGTCAGCCCCCATTCGAATTACGTTACGTTAGGGGGTCTTTCGCTTTTGCCTGATCTAGAGAGATACTACGAGTCCTCCGTCCCAGATTCCATCGCCGCGGCCATCTGGTTCACCGGTACTACCAAAGAGTCTCATGCTTACGTTACTACTGTTACTGAAGGTTTTCTTATCTTGGACCACGAAGACCCCGGTCGGTCGTGCTTCTGGTTTCCACTCCCATCATCATATTGATGAAAAATCTCCTCGCGCTCTGCCATAAGAACTTGGAGTCCGTATCATGGTGAAGGTAAGGTAACGCTGTGATTCTTGCTCAAAAAACAGACCGAACGCGTTCGAGTTATTGGCTCATCCAACCCGGCAGCATTCATGAGTCGCTCGTTCAACTGTCCCTCGGAGACACGGTCGAGAAGTACCATGCATGGTTGCCCCCCTTCCTTTCTTGCTCTCGGTCCCACCCAGCAAGATACGGCTCAGCCAAAAAACGTGAGCGCCCCTGCGCGAGCCTTATTTTATTAGTCAAGCCAAGCTTTGGCTCCCTAAAGACTAAAGAAATTGAAAAAAAAAAGGGGGGACTTCTGCAACGGGCTATACCACCCAAACCAACTGAGGGAAGTCGCATCCGCCCCATCGCAAGCACCTACAATGTCATGATCACATTGGTTTACCCTTTATTCTTTGGTAGTTCAACGGACGGTCGCCCCTCCAACAAGAAAAGGTATAAATATGGAAACTTCTCTGCCATTTGGATCGGAGAATTTATTTAGGAAATCGGGTTTTAAATTTCCAGAAACCACACGATTATATAGCCAAAGGGAATACGCCGCGCCTAAAATCATCCCAAGCGCTGCTAATGTGGCTACTAAGCTATTTCTTTGGAAAGCTCCTACTGAGATGGGAAATTCCCCGATAAAGCTGCTAGTACCAGGTGAACTCATATTGGCCAAAGTGGAAGAGAAGGAAATGGTAGAGAGATTCGGCATGGTGCTCACTAAACCTCCGTAATATCTTACGAGTCGAGTCTTATGTCGGTCATATAGAACACCAACACATAGAAAAAGGGCTGAAGGAACCAGTCCATGACTTAACATCGGTGGAATGCTACCTCCAATTCCCTGTATGTTCGATAGAGCCAAAGATTCCCCCCCCACTGATCGGAGTACGCCGATTACCCCCCGAACCGTACAAGATAGTTACCGCCTATCATACGGCTTTCTAACTTCACTTTTTTTCTGGTCGTTCCGCTCTGTCGATCGATGGTAGTATAAGAGATCTGATCTGTAAACCCCCGAAATGATTTACATAATGGTTCCTGCTTTCTAACCAGAGTTAGCATTTATCCCCCCGGGTCATACTTGAGTATCACATCGTAGACCCCCGCCCCAACAAACTCTATCTTCCTTATCAGTGAACCGGAGATAGTGCATAGGTACTTTTCAATGCAGCGGGGACGAGACGACGTGACATACTACGATCACGTACAGGAGTGCTGCCCTTCGGCTCGGCAATATGGAACCTCTCAACAGCTCCCGTTCCTTTATGAGGTCCTATCGGGATAGGTAGGCCCAGCCCAAGCCTTTTCCCTCCCCCCTGCTTAGCGTTCCACTTGTGATCCTGGATGCTGTGGAGGATTTTAAAAAAGCGCCGGAAAGTTCCCCCTCCCCCTCCATAAGAACCTATTTCTCTTTCCCCCTCGAGAAAGAGAAAGAAGAGAAGAAAGGGTTGATTATCTTCTTAAATGTGAACGGCCCTATCTTGCATCGAAAGGTTTTTCGTGCTATACACCACGTTGAGAAAGGACCAGCCTCCTATGTACCATTTTTTTACCCCGAGAGGGAGGTCCTCCTTATGATGCTATGGACGGCTGTCCGAAGTGCAAGGGGTAAACTCGGACGAGGATAGGATTGTGCGCGCCGGGCCCTCCCTTCGGGTGTCATATTTTGGCCGAGTTTACCGTACCTCTGGCCCTTATGTTACGCGACCGTAATCTTTTTTTACGTCCCACCGCTGTTACGCCAGAAATAAAAGCACACGAGCTCCCGTTCTGCGGCGTGGTGGCAGGACCGATAGGAGATTGGCTCCGGGTGTAGATAGGGTAAAATCCGCAGGAGTCATGCAAATACATAGGCCCCTTCCCCTCTCTTTTAGATGAATGGGGTGGTTTATAACGTTCCGATCTACGGTCCCTCGGAGCGAGGGGTTAGGCAGGTAGTATGGGCCCTCTGAAAGCCAGCTATGTGTTGTGCGGCTCCCGCGAAGCGAATGAAGGGAAGCTCGAAGAGCTTACGCTTACTCTCAGCCTCTTTGATTGGTAGGCGGGCGGCTAAGCCCCCTACTTTAGATTCCATTCATAAGGGTAATTTTCTGTTGTCGTGACGCTTTGCTTTGGTTAGGCCGACTACTAGACTACTAGAGGTTACTTCTAGCTTCTATAGGGGCCTTTCCACTTTGGTGTAGTTTTAGTTTGTATTGGTACTGAATGAACATATCAAACAAAGGCGAGCTGTATAAGCCCTTCTCCGGCCTGGGAAAAGCTGCGAACTCTAGAAGCGTTGGCGTTGTTCACCTTTTGACACGAACACTCTTCCGTTCTCAGCGTAAACCCGCCTTAGAGATTGAACGGCAATAAGATAAGTCGACGTTCAATCTAAGACAGCGCTGATAGCTTGTAGTGAACAGCCCCCTTATTTACCAACCGAAAGCAGCCTTTGGTACTTAACTTAAGTGGTTAAGGTTTGGAACCCTTGCTACTATGATAGAAAGCCGTTTGCTTGTTGCCAAACCCTTCGCCTTTCTTTAGTTTTGAATCAAAGTAGGTCGCGACTGTTGTATTTTTGTTTAGTAGGTCGAGGGAAGCTACCGCTTATACGACAGCTCTGCTTCCTCGTCTTGCTTCTGGCAAAGCTTTTGATCTGATCCAACTGAAATCCCGCATATCTGCAGCGCTCAATATGCGGCTACGGCTAGGCGATCATATCGTGCCATAAAACAATTTGATATGTCTAGAGAGATCCCCTAGATATACAGATAGAATGGATGTTCATGGATAGACATACATTCCATTGATTCTTAGTTTTGGGGCTGAAAAAGCTCGTCGATCCAAATGAATAATTCTTGTGGTCTCTCTTCGCCCCCGCCCCAAAACTGATCCACAGCACAGCGCCCATTCGCTTCGCGCGCGGGAAGGCAACGAAGTTCAGTTCATGAGACCGCGGCGGAGTGGGGCAGCCGCGACACGAAGTTCCTTACCTTAGCTGGATCTCGCTGGTGCCACCTAAACGGTAAGTAGGCGACGGATGTGTGACGTTTGGAGTTGTCGTTCGTGCACCTGTCCCCAATGGAAGAATGAGTGATCCGTTCCCCTGCGGATCATGGCCTTACCACTCGGTCCCCAATGGCCAGCGGGGGATTCGGTATAGCAGCTTACGTTATGTTGCGCTGCGCGTTCCCGCTGGACACGTGTTAGCTGTAGGAAGTATGGTTCCGAAAGTGACTTCGGTTCGCCAGTTCAGGCTCAACTCCTCGCTTTACGTTATAGGACCTACACTACAGGTCGGGCCGGGGCTCTTTCTTTCTGTGTGGGACGATGCCGGGGAGAGAAGGGAATGCGTCGAGGCGGCGAACAGCAACAACACAACTACATTTTTTCTTTGCCCTCCATCCATGAGATGAGCCCAGTGCATTGGACCGATGGATAGGAGAACTGAGCTGGCCTAAAGCTTGGGCGCTCTACGTACGATGCGATGTAGACTCCATCAGATAGATATCGATATCTTTCAGATGGATCAAGAAAAGTTTTCTTATCAATAGATAGAAATAGGAGATTTCCCCTTATTATTTTATTGATGGATTCCCTCTATTTCTTTCGATCTATCAGAACGGATCAGGCTATCTATCTATCAATCGATTTGAAAATAGCACGTTCATCTCGCTTTTCGTTCATTTCCGCCACGCCAACATAGCTTAAAATAATAAGAAGCGCTCGCTTCTAGCCCTTGAATTCTTATTCACGAATGAATTGGGAAAGCCAACACAAAGATTCGATTCTGACTTCGTAGAGCCGGTGCTGCTGTTGCCTGCGCGTAGGGTGTCCCCCACTCCCGTCCCGGGGCGCTAAGGGGCTGAAGTTTTTGAAACAGACGGCAATGTTTTGCTGACGCCTTGAATCAAGCTTTTGTTGCGACATGCTATGTTTTCTCCCCCATTGCTAGTAGGTTGATGGGTCGCACGCCCGGCACACATGTTTTGGCCTTGTCTTGTGTGTCCATAACTAAAAATAGGTGACCTAACGGCCGCCGCCCGACTAAACATACCAATAGTCACCAGATTCATATGGGCTACTGAGGAGTAAGCAATGATCTTCTTAAGATCGATCTGTCTTGAAGTGGTCAAGGAAGTATATATTATAGCAATCGCGCTTGGAGTATAAATGAAAGGAGTGGAACAAAGTGTTGCTTCGGGAAACATGGGTATTGAAAATCTTAAAAACCCGTGGGTTCCCAATTTTGAAGGAATTCCTGCCAAGATGACGGATCCTGCCGTAGGCGCCTCTACATGAGCTTCGGGTAACCAAATATGAACAGGTACCATAGGCACTTTGACGGCGAAAGCGGCGAAAGAAGCAATCCATAGAAAGATTTGGCGCCGCTCACTAAATTCTGTGGTTAATGATATTTGTAAATCGGCGGTCCCTGTTTGGAAAAGAATCAACAGAATAGCTAATAGCATAAAAACAGATCCAAGTAAAGTATAAAGGAAAAACTGATATGCTGCCTTGATCTTTCTTTGTCTCGAGCCCCATACCCCTATAATAATGGTAGAGTAAGGGGTGGCCCCAAAGCGGAATTTAGCGGTGGTGGTTGGTCGAAGCTCCAGTAGGTAGCCACTCCCTTCTCAGGGAACCGTACGTGAGACTTCCGCATCATACGGCTCCGCCCCGAGCTTCCGTCGTCGGCCCTTGTCATTAGACCACTATCTATGCATGTATATTAAGCCTGGACTCTCGAATCTTTTGCTTCTCGGGTGGCGGCGAACAATGCAGCTTGCGTTGCGGGAGATGCCCGCCCGTGGGGCCCGGCCCACTTCTCGCCCGAAAGAACCGCTCACTAGCTAGCCGGACTAGTGGGGGCCCTATCTGGAGACATACTGAAAACCATGCCCTTCGAACCGAACGCAACGCCCGTCTTCCAAATCAAAAAAAGGGCTCGTTGGGAAGAAAGATGGAGTGCGGCCTGTAGAGCACATGTAACGCACAGTCGGGTTGCTCACGCAGTGGATCTCTCTCTCTAGATATCTAGAGAGACGTGAAATAGCCTTTATTTATGGCCGCCCCCCGACTTACGGCTTTACGCTACTACTACTGTGATGTGAGCGGTTCAAATGGGTTTTTTCCAATTTATCCTGGCCGGAACTTGTATGCAGCACTTATACGAAGGTGCATGCATAAAGGTTTGGAACTCTTTTCTTATCTGAATCTTAAAGACAGGACCTATTCTCGTCTCGAACCCTCTACCGAGCTTAACCCTGCCCGCATTTCCTTTTTTTTTGAAGAGGGCAAAAGAAATGTCTCCGCCTGCTGCCAACAGTCTTTCTTCGGAATTCTACTGAACGGGTCGATCCTCCCGTTTGTTTTAGCAACTTCTCCTAAGGTCTCCTCACCAAGAGCTCCCCGGCGACGACAG